ATGCGTTGATTATTTTCTACAAATCACAAAGATATTGGTACTTTATATATTTTATTTGGTATATGATCTGGATTAGTTGGGACTGCCTTAAGACTTTTAATTCGAGCAGAGTTAGGACAACCAGGGGCCTTACTAGGCGATGATCAATTATATAATGTAATTGTTACAGCTCATGCTTTTGTAATAATTTTTTTTTTAGTTATGCCTATAATAATTGGTGGATTTGGAAACTGATTAGTTCCTTTAATATTAGGTGCTCCCGATATAGCTTTTCCTCGTTTAAATAATATAAGTTTTTGATTACTTCCTCCTGCTCTATTATTGCTCTTATCTTCGGCTGCTGTGGAAAGAGGAGTAGGAACAGGGTGGACTGTTTATCCTCCTTTATCAGGTAACTTGGCTCACGCCGGTGGTTCGGTAGATTTAGCTATTTTTTCTTTACACTTAGCTGGTGTTTCTTCTATTTTAGGTGCTGTTAATTTTATTACTACTATTATTAATATACGTTGACGGGGAATGCAATTTGAGCGTCTGCCTCTATTTGTTTGATCTGTAAAAATTACAGCAGTATTATTATTACTGTCTTTACCTGTTTTGGCCGGAGCTATTACTATACTTCTTACTGATCGAAATTTTAATACAGCCTTTTTTGATCCTGCTGGAGGTGGTGATCCTATTTTGTATCAGCACTTATTTTGATTTTTTGGGCATCCTGAGGTATATATTTTGATTTTACCAGGCTTTGGTATAATTTCTCATATTGTAAGTCATTACTCAGCTAAAAAAGAAACTTTTGGAACTTTAGGAATAATTTATGCTATACTAGCTATTGGTGTTTTAGGCTTTATTGTCTGAGCCCATCATATATTTACAGTTGGAATGGATGTAGATACACGTGCTTACTTTACTGCAGCGACTATAATTATTGCGGTTCCTACGGGAATTAAGGTATTTAGTTGATTGGCCACGATTCATGGTGCTAAAATTAAATATGAAACACCCATGCTATGAGCATTAGGGTTTATTTTTTTATTTACAGTTGGTGGCTTAACAGGGATTGTACTATCAAATTCTTCACTTGATATTATACTCCACGACACTTATTATGTAGTTGCTCATTTTCACTATGTTCTTTCAATGGGTGCTGTATTTGCTTTATTTGGTGCATTTACCTATTGATTTCCTTTATTAAGTGGTGTTACTTTACATAGTCGGTGAACTAAAGCCCATTTTTATATTATATTTATTGGTGTGAACGTAACCTTTTTTCCTCAGCACTTCTTAGGTTTAAGGGGTATGCCTCGTCGATATTCAGATTATCCTGATTGCTATACTAAATGAAATGTTATTTCCTCAATTGGATCTATAATTTCTTTCGTAGCTGTTTTATATTTTATAATTATTGTTTGAGAAGCTTTAATTTCACAACGAAGTGTTATTTGAAGAACTCATCTTAGAACAGCTTTAGAGTGAGATAACATCCTTCCTGCTGATTTTCATAACGCAGCTGAAACTGGTGCATTAGTAGCTAATTAAATATAATACATTTATAATAAGATATGGGTCTATGAGGACAATTAGGATTTCAAGATGCAGCTTCTCCTTTAATGGAAGAACTTATTTTTTTTCATGATCATGCTATGATAATTTTAGTTATAATTATTAGTTTAGTAGGATACGCCGCTTTTTCGCTTATATTAAATAAATACACTTGTCGTTCTTTGGTAGAAGGTCAAGAAATCGAAACGATTTGAACTATTATTCCTGCTGTAATTTTAGTTTTTTTAGCTTTACCATCTTTGCGTTTACTTTATCTTTTAGATGAAGTTGGCGATTGTAATTTAACAGTTAAAAGAATTGGACATCAATGATATTGAAGTTATGAATATTCAGATTTTTTGAATATTGAATTTGATTCTTATATAATTCCTAGTAATGAATTAGAAAGGGGAGATTTTCGATTACTAGAAGTTGATCATCGAGTAGTATTACCAACACAAACAGATATTCGAGTTTTAGTAACTTCAGCAGATGTAATTCATTCATGAGCAGTTCCTTCTTTAGGAGTTAAAGTAGACGCAATTCCAGGGCGATTAAATCAACTAAGATTTTTTGTTAAGTATCCTGGGATTTTCTATGGACAATGTTCTGAGATTTGTGGTGCCAATCATTCTTTTATGCCTATTGTAATTGAAGCTATTCCTTTAGAAAACTTTATGGAGTGGGTGGTTAATGTTTCTGAATAAAAAGTTAGTTAATATATAATATTAGGTTGTCAGCCTTATGTTACTGAGTGTAGTTTCAGTACTTTTTAATGCCTCAATTATCCCCTTTAAATTGAATTTTTCTTTTCTTATTATTTTGAGTAGCTGTTTTAAGTTTATCTATTATTGTATGATGAACTAATAAAATTTATTTTCGAAGAGAATCCTTAGGTTCACATATTTCTAAGGAAAACAAATGAAATTGATAAAAAGAATGCTTGTAGATATTTTTTCTTCTTTTGATGATAATAATCAAGTTTTTATGTCTATATATGGTTTAATATGATTGTTTTCTTTAGTAACTATTTTGCTCTTTACTTCTTCATACTGAGTTATAATACCTCGATGAAATAGCATTACTATAATTTTTAAAGATACGGCTTCATCTCAAATTTTTCGCTCATTCGGTCTTAACTTAGGGGGATTTATTAACATTATCGCTGGTTTATTTTTATTTTTAATTGTAATAAATTTAAGAGGTTTAATCCCTTACGTATTTAGCCCCACGAGACACTTAGCTGTTTCTTTATCCTTAGGACTTCCGTTATGGCTTTCTTTAATTGTTTCTGCTATTTTTTTTAATCCTAGTTCTGTCGTAGCTGGTTTATTACCTATAGGAGCTCCTGCTGCTTTAAATCCTTTTTTAGTTATCATTGAAACAGTAAGTATTATAGTACGTCCTATTACATTATCTGTGCGACTTACTGCAAATATAAGAGCTGGCCATATTGTTTTAACTTTAATTGGTAATTACTTAACAGCTAGATTCTTTATATCTTCAGTTTTTTCTATAGCTCTATTAATTAGCATTCAAGTTTTCTATACTATTTTTGAGTTTGGAATTAGAATAATTCAAGCTTACATTTTTTGCTTATTAATTACTTTGTATTCAGATGAACATCCTCACTAAATAAAATATACATATATGTATATTTTACTACTATAAAAAGCTATAGTATTATCTTTGTAAAAGAATTTACATTCATTTTTGGGGTATGAACCCAACAGCTTCATATTTAGCTTATTTTACAATCACATAAAAGTTTGTTGAGAAAATTTAATTTCGTAGATAGATCTACAGTCTATTGCCTAGGTCTCGGCCATCGAACAAAACTCACTAGGAATAACTATTCCTTTTTTGAATTTGCAATTCAATGTTTTAATAAACTATAGTGGGCCAAGGTTTAAAAATCTTTTTTATTTTAAGCTTTGAAGGCTTACAGTTTTGTTTAACTTAAAACCTTTACCAGAAGGGAAATGACCCTTTCCTAAGAAATCAAAATTCTTCGTGCCCGCACACCGCTTTGTAAGATAATAACATATCTCTTTTAAAATTTTTTAATCTTTCTGCTTGGAAGGCAACTGTACTACATCATACTCAAAAGATATATAGATATTTCTAATAAATAGTGATTTATTCCTTTAGAATGAAAATCTAATGTGCTAAAACGGTACACCCTAGAAACTATTTTTAATCAAAATAAATTGATTACTTTTTTAGAAAGTTATTAGTTATAACCATTTTATTTTATATATAAATAAATATAAGTTTGGCTCTGGCTTATTAATATAACAAAGACTAAAAAATACACATGGTTTTTATTAAAAGCGGTGAGGATAAAAGCTTTAAAATAACTATATAAAACATATATTATATTTATTCTTTTAATGGTATTATAAATTACATAATGCTTTGATACGTTCCACTAACACCAGTGATTAAGGTTAAACAAAAAGCGTCAGCTTGTTTTAATTTAGTTATAAGGACTGGTTAACTTGGTGCCAGCATCCGCGGTTATACCAAGATGTTCGAGTTATATCTTTTAAGGTAAAAAGACAATTAAATAAATTAAAAGTCATTTGATTCTTTATTTAAAAGTTAAATTTGAACATAAAGAAAAATTTTATTAATGTCTTAAAATATTGAGTTTGTGAAAATCTTGAGGGAAACTGGGATTAGATACCCCACTATTCTTGATTGTAAACTGATTTTATCTACCAGAGTACTATGAATATTTTAATTTAAAACTCAAAGAGCTTGGCGGTGTTTTAGACTTCTTAGGGGAACCTGTCTCATAATCGACAATCCACGATAAACCTAACCTTAATTAGCTTATAGCAGTATGTATACCATCGTCGGCAGGTAACTTTTAAAAATTTAGGAGTTAGCAACTTAAATAAATTAAATTAATACGTCAGATCAAGGTGCAGCTCATGTTAAGGAGAGGATGGGTTACATTTAACAATTATAAAACGAACAGAAAATTGAAATATTTTCTCGAAGGCGGACTTAAAAGTAATATGATATATAAAAATCTTTTGAATAAAGCTCTGAAACGTGCACACATCGCCCGTCGCTCTCGTTGAAAAATGAGATAAGTCGTAACATAGTAGGAGTAATGGAAATTGCTCCTGGCTGAAAAACATAGTATAATATTAATACATTTCACTTACACTGAAAATATACTAATCTATTAGTTGTTTTTAATATATAAATGGAGTTTAAAAATAAATAATATAATAAGTATTAACAAAACATTTATCTATCTTAGTAAAGGTGATTGAATATTGGTATATTTTAACTCTGAAAGTACTGCAAAGGAATAAACATAATTATTTTCTAGGAGAACTAAACTTTCGTACCTTTCGCATCATGGCTTAGCAAGAGTTTTTTTCAAATTAAATTTCTCGAAACCTAATGGGCTACCTTAAACCTTTCTTTTAGGAAAAATAAAGTAACTGTTGCAAAATTTTTTTAAGAGTTTAAGGTAGAAATGAAATTTTATCCGTATTAGTTGATAGCTAGTTTCTCTCTAAATATATAGAAGTATTCTAAATTTACAGACTTATGTAATAAATGTTAAATTGCATTAGATGAAATTTAGGTAAGTTCTCGAGGATTAGCTCGAGAACTTAAAATTAAATATGGTATAAATCTTCTTAAAAATTTATGCTTAAAAATAGCATTAATATAAGAATTTGTTATAATTCATTAACTTTGTTAAAGATATAATTGATTTACTTCCTAAATTGAGAGAAAAACTTATTAATTAATTGTAAGTTATTATTATGCTAAGATGAGTATTAATTACACCTATTGCAAACAATTAGAAATATAAAAACTAATTACTCATATTTTATATAAACATTAAATCTTAAGAAGGAACTCGGCAAATTTCTGTTCTGCCTGTTTATCAAAAACATGGCTCTGTGAAATTAAATAATACAGAGTCGGACCTGCCCAGTGAAAATTTTCAACGGCCGCGGTACTCTGACCGTGCAAAGGTAGCATAATCATTTGCCCTATAATTGAGGGCTAGTATGAATGGTTTGACATGAACAGAACTGTCTCCATAAGATTAGTTAGAATTTGATTTTCAGGTGAAGAAGCCTGAATAAAATTGAAAGACAAGAAGACCCTATCGAGCTTTAAAAAATTATTTAGAGATTAAAAAATAGCTTTTTGTATATATAACTAAATAATATTTTGGTTGGGGCGACTTAGGAACAAGAAAAGCTTCTTTAGAACTTTAAACACTGATAAGTTATGATCCAGATTTTCTGATTAAAAGAATTAGTTACCGTAGGGATAACAGCATTATCTATTTTAAGAGCTCTTATCGAAAAATAGGTTTGTGACCTCGATGTTGGATTAAAGTATCCGGAAGATGTAGAAGTCTTCAACGGTTGGTCTGTTCGACCATTAAAACTTTACATGATCTGAGTTCAGACCGGCGTGAGCCAGGTCAGTTTCTATCTTCAATTAATATTTTAAACTTAGTACGAAAGGACCAGTTTAAAGTAAAATTTATTACTTATAATGATTAAATATAATTATAAAATGAAATAAAGGTTTGTCAGATTAGCAAAGGTAATGCAATTGACTTAGGATCAATAGACATAGGTGAAACTCCTTTATTTGACATAATAAAGATGGCAGAATAAGTGCATTAGGTTTAAGCCCTAAATATGAAGATGAAATTTCTTTTCTTTATATATGTATTTATCAATTCTTTCTTGCGTATTTACCTATATTTGTATTTTATTAGCAGTCGCTTTTTTTACTCTATTAGAACGTAAGGGTTTAAGATATATTCAAATTCGTAAAGGACCTAATAAAGTAGGGTTAATAGGTCTCCCACAACCTCTTGCTGATGCAGCAAAGTTACTTACTAAAGAAATAGCTAAGCCCACTATGGCTAATTTTTCACCTTATTATATTGCTCCGATTTTTAGATTTATCTTAGCTCTATTTCTCTGACAACTATACCCTAGAATATATTCATTAAGCTATTTTAAATGAGGTGTTTTATTTTTTTTATGTGTGTCAGCTTTAAATGTCTATGGTACCTTATTGGCTGGTTGAGCTTCTAATTCTAAATACGCACTTTTAGGAAGATTACGAGCTATTGCACAAACTATTTCCTATGAAGTTAGAATAGCTTTAGTTCTTCTTTTTCCTTTATTCATTGTTGGAACATTTAGTTTTATTGAAATAAAAGATTCACAGAGTTTAATTTGGTTAGCTTTTTTAATGTTACCTATTTCATTTATTTGGTTTGTAACATGTGTAGCAGAAACTAACCGAGCTCCTTTTGATTTTGCCGAAGGAGAATCTGAATTAGTCTCCGGTTTTAATATTGAATATGGTAGTGCAGGTTTTGCCTTAATTTTCTTAGCTGAATATGCAAATATTTTAGTTATGAGTCTTTTCACTGCTCTTCTATTTTTTGGGGGAAGAAAAATATTTATTTTTGAAAGAGATATTATATTTATATTAAAAGTATTATTTTTTGCTTTTCTTTTTATTTGAGTTCGAGGAAGTTATCCTCGATTTCGTTATGATTTATTAATAAGACTAACTTGAAAAGGATTTTTGCCAACTTCTTTATCTTTACTTATTTTGATTCTTATTCTTTCATATATAATTTATTTTTAAAGTTGGTATCAGAATCGTAGTTTAATTAAAATACTAGCATTGGAAGCTAGAGATTAGGTAATATGTCCCTACATTCTGAAATGAGAACACTTTTACTACTTTCTTTTACAGCTTGTATAAGTTTGTTATTACCTTTAATAGCACAACCTTTAAGTTTAGGTTTAGTAATTATATTATCAACTTTATTAATGTGTTGTTTAAGAGCTATATTTTTATCTTCTTGATACGGATATATTTTATTTTTAATTTATGTAGGAGGACTTTTAGTCATGTTTGCATATGTAGCAGCTTTATCTCCTAATGTCTTATTTATGAGAAATTATCCTGTGGCATACTTCTTAATACTTAGAATTCCTTTTGCAATTTTTATTTATTTTTTTCCCTTTCTTGATTTTGGTTCTCTAAATTATTTTAACTTATTTGTTACAAATGTATATTTAAAAAGCTATGGAAGAGAAATAGCTTCGCCTGAAATAATTTCAATTCTTATTGGTTTAGGTCTTATTTTACTTATCAATTTAGTAGCTGTTGTTAAAATTTGCTATTATCAACATGCTTCATTACGTCCATTTAAATCGAAATAATTACGTTAAGTTATTTTATTTATATTACATAAAAATGCGAAGTCCCATTCGAAAAAGTCACCCAGTTTTAAAGATATTAAATGGACTAATTGTAGATTTGCCTGCGCCATCTAACTTATCTATTTGATGAAATTTTGGCTCATTATTAGGTCTCTGTCTTATTATACAAATTCTAACAGGATTATTTCTTGCAATACATTACACGGCTCATGTAGACTTAGCTTTCAATTCAGTAATTCATATTACTCGAGATGTAAGTTATGGTTGACTCTTACGTGCTCTTCATGCTAATGGGGGGTCTTGATTTTTTATTTGTATTTATTTTCATATTGGACGAGGTATGTATTATGGTTCATACATAGCTCAACATACTTGAAATATTGGTGTAATTCTATTACTTTTGACTATAGGAACTGCTTTCTTAGGATATGTTCTCCCATGAGGTCAAATGTCCTTTTGAGGTGCCACTGTAATTACAAACTTGCTTTCAGCCATTCCTTATATTGGAAAAATACTTGTTGAATGAGTTTGAGGTGGATTTGCTATTGATAATGCTACTTTAACTCGATTTTTCACACTACATTTCTTACTGCCATTTGCCATTGCAGGACTCACAATATTACATCTTTTATTTTTACATGAAAGAGGATCTAACAACCCACTAGGAATCAATAGTGACGGGGAAAAAGTACCATTTCATTCTTATTATAGTTTTAAAGATCTTGTGGGTTTTGTAATTTTAATTTCTTTACTTTCCTTTATTGTTCTATTTTCCCCTCAGTTACTTACAGATCCTGAAAACTTTATCCCAGCGAATCCTTTAGTGACTCCAGTGCACATTCAGCCTGAGTGATATTTTCTATTTGCATATGCAATCTTACGATCAATTCCTAATAAATTAGGAGGAGTCCTCGGTCTTGTTGGTGCTATTGTTATTTTATTTATTTTACCTATTACACATCAGGGTAAATTTCGTTCTTTAGCTTTTTATCCGTTAAATCAAATTTTATTCTGATCTCTAATTGGAATTTTCTTAATTCTAACATGAATTGGAAGATGCCCTGTTGAAGCTCCATATGAACAAATTGGTCAAGTATTCACTGTTTTATATTTTTCTTATTTTATTATCAACCCATTAGTTCAGCTTTTATGGGATAATATTTTAGACTACTAAGGCCATATGTAAGTTTTTTCCTGGGGAAAGCTTGTCTTGAAAACAAGCTAAAAGTGTTCGATTCACTTAAGAATTTTTACTTTTATTATATTAATACAATAATATATATAAAGAGGTAAGCATATTTTAATGCATCTTTGACTTACAAGGCCAATGCTTTTAGATTAAGCTATTACCACTAAGACATGAGAACATTTTATTTAAGTTTAATTAGCACAGTAGGATTCATCATATCTCTTCTTACTTTATCCCTTCAGTACAAACATCTTTTAAGTATTTTACTCAGGTTAGAGGCCGCTACGATGAATTTATTTATTATAGTTTTTGCTTTAACTAATAACTTAGCATATAGAGGTCAAAGAGCGTTAATTTTAATTACACTTGGTGCTTGCGAAGCCAGCTTAGGTTTAGCAGTTTTAGTTATTGTAATTCGTTCTCGAGGAAATGATTACGTTAGAAGATTTTCCACACAAAAATGTTAAGAATTCTTTTTGCCTCTGCTTCTATTTTCTTTATACCTTTGAATAAAATAAATTGATACCTAAAAATTTGATCTTTAACTTTAATTAGATTGCTTTCTTTTACCCACTTATTTAACCCTATGTGAACCTATGAAATTATTACTTCATACACAACTCAGGATTCTATATCAAGCACACTCGTTTCACTTACCTTATGAATCTCTTTAATGATAATAATGGCTAGTCAAAGTAGTGTAAAAGGCTCAAATAATAATTTTTTAATATTTTCTAATTTAGTTTTACTTCTCAATTTAATTCTCTTAATTGCTTTTTATTCTTTAAGAATTATTTTATTCTATTTCTTTTTCGAAGCGTCCTTAATTCCTACATTACTTTTGATTCTGGGATGAGGATATCAACCTGAACGGCTTCAAGCAGGTATATATATAATAATCTATACTGTAGCAGCTTCTCTTCCCTTACTTATTCTTATTTTATGAGCTTCTCAAGAACTTTCTTCCTCTTTTATATTAATAATTTCTTCCTTACGAAAAGAGCTTAGTATTATAGATCTCACATGAAGGTTTAATATATTTACTATACTAATCTTTGCTGCTTTTTTGGTAAAATTACCGATATTTACAGTTCATTTATGATTACCAAAAGCCCACGTTGAAGCACCTGTAGCAGGATCTATAGTACTCGCTGCTATTTTATTAAAGCTAGGAGGTTATGGAATTTTACGAATACATCAGTATTTTAATTTTTATACCTCTAGATTTTCTGTTCTTATTTTTTCATTAGCCCTTTGAGGTGGTGTTCTTACCAGAATTATTTGTTTTCGTCAAGTTGACTTAAAATCTTTAATTGCTTATTCGTCAGTAGGACATATATCTTTGATGCTTGCAGGTGCGTTTTCAAATAGAAGTTGAGGTTGGAGAGGAGCTCTTGTATTAATAATTTCTCACGGTTTTTGCTCTTCAGCCTTATTTGCTCTTGCAAACTTTACATACGAGAAAACCCACACACGAAGACTTTTTTTAAGAAAAGGAATGCTTTTAATCCTTCCTATACTCTCCTTGTGGTGGTTTCTTTTTTCTGTTATAAACATGGCTGCACCTCCCAGTATTAATTTATTAGGTGAAATTCTTATTTTCCCGGCAACTATATTTAGGTCCTCATATTATCTTCTATCTCTTGCTTTAATAAGCTTCTTAGCAGCTCTTTATAGTATATATCTTTATACTTGCAGTCAACATGGGGGAAATCCAAAATTTACAAAACCTTTTAGCTCCCTTAAGTCTGTTAATCATACCCTTCTTTTAATACATTGAATTCCTGGTAATATCTTAATTATGAAGGCTGATACAATTCTTATATGATTATAAAACTATCTTAAGTGATGCTAAATTAGTTTATGTAAAATACCAGCTTGTGGATCTGGAGATAAAAAAATTTTTATTTAGCCATGTTGTTCACTAATTTAAAGTCTTCATCTATTAGATCTATGTTTTTACTCCTTTATAGTGTCTTAATCTTTCCTTTCACCATAAATTTTATATTAAACAATTATAATGTTTTATTAGAATGAGAAATTGTACAAATTAGGTCCTTATCTATAACCTTAATTTTTATTTTAGACCCTATTAGTTTAAGATTTAGTAATACTGTTTGTTTAATTTCCGGATGTGTTATATTATTCTCATCTAGATACATATCCCATGATCCTTTCCTTAAACGATTTACTTGATTGGTAATATTATTTGTTTTATCAATGAATTTGTTGGTTTTTATCCCAAGTCTTCCAGCCCTACTTCTAGGTTGAGATGGGCTAGGTATTGTTTCTTTTGCATTAGTTATTTATTATCAAAACATAAAATCTCTAGGAGCTGGAATACTAACAGTATTAGCTAACCGTATTGGAGATGTTATAATCTTAATTTCTATTGGTTTACTGGTACTTCAAGGACATTGAGTTATTACTTTAATGTGAGATTTTCATTTATCGAGGTGGGTTATCATTACAATTACTATTGCAGCTATAACAAAAAGAGCTCAAATTCCGTTTTCAAGATGACTTCCTGCTGCTATGGCAGCACCAACCCCAGTTTCAGCCTTAGTTCACTCGTCTACTTTAGTAACAGCAGGAGTATTTTTATTAATTCGTTTTTATCCTTTCTTATCAACTTTAAAAGGATTTAGAACTTGTTTACTATTTATTTCAGTTTTAACATTGCTTATAGCAGGAATCGGAGCGAATTATGAAAACGATTTAAAAAAAATTATTGCTTTATCCACCTTGAGACAGTTAGGAGTAATAATAATAAGCTTAGCTATAAATGCACCTATATTAGCTTTATTTCATTTATATACACATGCTCTTTTTAAAGCACTTCTTTTCCTTTGTGCTGGTACTATTATCCATAATAGATCTAATAATCAGGATATTCGAACTATGGGTGAAATTTCACATCAAACACCATTAACAATTTCATGTATAAATATTGCAAACCTTTCCTTATGTGGTGCACCTTTCCTAAGGGGTTTTTATTCTAAAGATTTAATTTTAGAAGTTGCATTATTTAGTCCAACAAATTCCTTAATGGTATTTCTTATTTTTCTAGCAACTGGCATAACAGCAGCTTACTCTCTTCGTCTGTCATTTTCTTCTTTATGGGGAGCCATAAAAAACAGAACATTTCATTCTAAACAAGAAGAAGATTTGTACATTAATTGAGCCACCACAATTTTGGCCTCAGCAGCTATTGTCGGAGGATTCTTTTTACAAAACATATTTTTAAATTTCAATCCAACTCCCTTTATCATTCCTACTCCCTATAAAATGCTAACTATAACTGTTATTGTCTTAGGCTTCTTAGTAGCTAGAGTCTTATGAGAATCAGATTTCTTTAATAAGAACATGAGTAAATTTAAATTCTTTTTTTCAACTATATGATTTCTTGCCCCTATTTCAGCTCAGCCACTAACTAAAATATCTATAATCCTAGGTACAGAATTAATAAAATCAATTGATCAAGGATGACTTGAAGTTCTAGGAGGTCAAGGAACAATAGCAACAGTATCGAAGACAGCTTTAATTAACCAAAAAATACAAATGAAATCATTCAGATTTTTTATTGCCATGATTTTAAGAATAACCGCTCTCATCTTAATTATCGGATTTTCTAGAGCGTAAATAATAAACGCTTTTATAGCTTACATAACTTAGAGCATAGCACTGAAGATGCTAAGGAGGCGATTAGCGCCTAAAAGCAATTAGAATAAGGCCAGCGTTTGGAAAAACGCTGGCCTCCTCTTCTTCAGTTACCTTATTATTTATGGGACGGAATCCATTTCATTTAGTAGAATTTAGCCCTTGACCTTTAACTGGATCTATGGGTGCTTTATTTTTAACCTCTGGCTTAGCAGGGTGGTTTCACGGGTATTCAACCTTGACTATGACTTTAGGTTTAGTATTAATTGCAATAACTATAGTTCAATGATGACGGGACGTTATTCGCGAAGCAACTTTTCAAGGATATCACACAATTCAGGTTTCTAAAGGGCTTCGTTGAGGAATGATTTTATTTATTGTTTCTGAAGTTTGTTTTTTCTTTGCTTTTTTCTGAGCTTATTTTCATAGAAGATTAGCACCTAGACCAGAACTAGGGTCTTGTTGACCTCCAGCTGGGATTGTACCTTTAAATCCTTTTGAAGTTCCTTTATTAAATACTGGCGTCTTACTTGCTTCAGGTGTTACTGTTACATGGGCTCATCATAGTTTAATAGAGGGTGATAATCCTGGAGGTTTTCAAGGATTAGTTGCCACGGTCATTTTAGGTGCTTATTTTACTTTTCTTCAAGGAGGGGAGTATTATGAGGCATCTTTTACGATTGCAGACGGTGCTTATGGTTCTAGTTTCTTCGTTGCCACAGGTTTTCATGGGCTTCATGTTCTAGTAGGTAGGACATTTCTTTTTGTTTGTTTAATTCGTGTTTGGCTTCAACATTTTTCTACAGGTCATCATTTTGGTTTCGAGGCTGCTGCATGATATTGACATTTTGTAGATGTTGTTTGATTATTTTTATATTTATCTATTTACTGATGAGGGTGTTAATTAAAAATTATCCCAGATGACTGAGTATAAGTGTTAGACTTTTAATCTAAGCACGGCATCAATCTAAATAAATTGCCTCTGGGAGAATAGTAAATTAGGTTGAAGACTCGATACTTTAAGTGAAAAGATCTGATTTGCATTCAGAAAATAAGTTATATAACTTTCAGGTCAGTTTTGAAATTTAATTATACTTTTTTACATATTTGTATATAGAAAGCGAAATGTTTGCGTACGGTTTCGGCCCGTAAGTTAGGAGTGTAAATCTCCTTCTATATTTAAATGAAAGCCAAAATTTAGAGGCATCTAGCTGTTAATTAGAAGATTGTAGAACAAACTACTCATTTAGAATTTATTTAAAGATAAGTGTTACGCCGGCTGAACGGAAATCATTGATGTTGATTATTACGGGATTAATGTATCTCTGGCACTAGATGTTAAGAACCGTTCTGAGAAGTGTAGTTGCAATAGTATTATCTGTGGTAGTAATAGGGTTGGGTTGAGTGTTAGCTAAGCGCGCTATTAGAGACCGTGAGAAAAGTTCGCCTTTTGAATGTGGATTTGATCCTATTAAATCGGCTCGACTTCCTTTTTCTTTACGATTTTTTTTACTGGCAATTATTTTTTTAATTTTTGATGTTGAAATCGTTCTTTTATTTCCAATATTAGTGAGTATAAATAATCATTTTAGTTTAAGTATGTTATTAGGAACTTTCTTATTTTTAGTAATTCTTATTGTAGGCCTATTTCACGAATGAAATGAAGGTTCTTTAGATTGAGCACAGTAGAAAAAACTTGGAGTAAAACAGGGCTGCTAACTTTGTTTTGGGTAATTCGATTTCATCCTTTTTCTTATGTTTTCACGGCTTCCATTTAGATTTATGTTTCTTTTTATTATGGTTAGAGGAACACTTTTTTCTCTTTCCTCATCTCATTGGCTCGGCATTTGAGCTGGCCTAGAGCTTAATTTAATTGGGTTTCTTCCGCTATTAGTTTATGGTAAGAGTATAATAGAAAGGGAATCTAGAGTAAAATATTTTATTATTCAGGCTTTAGGCTCGAGATTATTAATGTTTGGTAGACTTATAATTTATAGTTTATCTTTCACTTGAGAGGTAAGAATGGTATCTAGATTTTACTTGTTTGGCGTTTTTATTATCGGATTCGGTTTATGTATTAAAATAGGTTTATTTCCTTTCCATTTTTGGCTACCTAGTGTTATAGCAGGGCTTCCTTGAATGTCATGTCTTTTATTGGCAACTTGACAGAAGCTTGCACCATTGTTTCTAGTAAGTTCCTTAATAGAAATTAATTTGATTAGTTGGTTTATTGTTATATTTTGTTTTATATCCGCAGGATCTAGTATCCTCGGAGGCATCGGTGGTGTAAACCAAACACAGATTCGAGCTTTATTAGCTTATTCTTCTATTGGTCATTTAGGCTGATTAACATTTGCATGTATATATGGTGACTGATTGATAAAAATATATCTTGCTATTTATATTTTAATTTCTGTTTGTATTTTTATTAATCTTTATTATAGAGATTTAGGAATAATGAAGAATTTAAAAAACCTTACAAACTACGGGTATAATGAATTATCTATAATAGTTATATTATTATCTTTAGGAGGTTTACCTCCCATATTAGGTTTTGTTTCTAAATGATTAGTTATTCTCACAGCTATAAATAACTGCTTATGGGGAATATTATTTGTTATAATCGTTGGTTCTTTAATGAGATTATTTTATTATCTAAGTTTATTTTTTTCTATAACCTTAAATAAAATAAAAAGTAATTCAGGTTCATTTAATATATATTTAATTAGAAATAATATATTAAGCTTAGGTTTATTGGTTAATTTAATTGGAGGCTTAATGTTGTTTTTTACTAGATATATAGAAAATATTTAATTTCT